TGAGGCTGCATTCATTTATTCAACTTGACACGTGGGCTCTCCTAGTGGCTCGGCCGCTCCCTTCCCGCACGCCTGGACGATTGAGAATCTCGAGAACCTTTCTTCACGTCCGTCTTCGCGGGGCGATTTGAAAAGGAGTATATCTTTCTTGTAGTGCCTTCCATTCCACTATTCTGATCGAGAAAGAATCTCTTCCGAACGACCAAGTCATAATGAGATTAAAAAACGATGCTTCCTTGGCCGTGTGGAACATGGATTAGCATTATGTCATTCCTACAAGTGATCCCCCATCCAGGATTGGAAGAAGTGCTATATGAGGACTTCGAGATCAAATAGAATATGTTTCTTTCCATTCCTCGTGAGCCACTTATTTCTCCGAAACAAGAGATCAAAGTTATTTTCCTCCTTTTTCCCAATAAGTCGACGGCGTTACACCATTGGGATACTTCGAATAAACTTGAGTACATATAGGATACACCGGTGCTAAAACCTTTTCTCGAGATATCTTCCAAACTGTTGGGGTCGTTGCTCCGGATGTTGTTCCCCCGGTGTGAAACCAGTTGGTTCCGTAGTTTTAGAATTCTGCTGATCCCAAGTACTCCATCTCCATCATTGCATATGGGAATATAGAAAGTAAAGAGGAGAAGGCATGACCAGAAGAATTGTGTGAAATAAGTGAATTTATCCAGTTGAGGCATTCTTGATTGAGAAAAAATGATTCCCTCCAGACAGAAAGCCTGTACGAGTAGTGAAGAACTAAACGAGAGCTGTGGTTGGTTGTTGACCAACGGAAAGCATGGGAGAAAGAAAGATGCACAAATAAGGGCGACGTTGGGCGGCATCTCAAGTCGTCCTTGCGGAGAACTTGTAGAAGGCCATTTTTCAAACTCTCGGAGCCGCTTCACCTGCAGCCATCGGTGGAGCTTTCTTTTCTACTCAGAAAAGCGTTAAAGCAAGCAATGGGAGTCGAACCCCATTCTTCCACGACCCCCCACGAATGTTTGACGACTCAGCAAACACGAGCCGGTACGTACTTTACTGAGCTGAGCAATTTAGTCAATGACAGATCCGCTTTGGCGTACTAGCAAGTCTAACGTTGGCATGTGACACTCTCCTTCCTTGCTTTTTCATACGCTTGCTGGAGAAGGTCGGTTAAGCGCAGGAATCCCGTATGACCGAACTCGAACTCGCGGAAATCTCTCTTATTTCATACGAAATTTCTTGACCCAAGCAAGAGGAATTGAAAATGATAAGAAAGGTATCATCATAGATATGACATAAAGATCTATATCTCTCTAGCATGTTATGGCCTGACATCCTGATCTTTCAGAAAGTGTCATCCTTCGAATTCTGAAAGTACTGTAAGGCGAGTGGAGCGAAGGGACCCTCAGGTGCTCGCTTAAGGGTAAGGCGCTAATCTAATGCCACTAGCTTGCTGGCTTGCTAGAGCAGCTAGACTGGCACTAGTTCCTAGCGTTTTTCAGCTGTATCCTGTGATCTGAAATGTGCTGTCGGAAGAAGCGAAGCGAGAAAACGGCTAGCAGCAAGCTGAAAAACTACAGCGCGCGCTCGTTCAAAAGTACTGAATGCGCTACCGCGCCGCGCAAGGCGCTCAAGCATGCGAAGCCACCTTGGTGTATAGGTTGGGCGCTAGCGCGCCCTTACGTTTTCTCGCTTGTTGGTTAGGGGCTTGAGAGCCGGAGCTTGCTGGAGCAAGGCAGGGCGCCGCAACGCGTCAGGTTGCTCTTTGCTAGCATTGTGGTTTGGAATCGATTCTTTATCAATGGCCCACCCTTTCTTTGAACCTTGTCAATGATCGAACTTAAAGATATGAACTGAGTGCCATTTGATGAGTCACTGAGAACAAGGGAGAGGGATATGGAAAGGATGAAGTAATGAAAGAGGAAGTCATTGCTAGTAGTAACGACTTGTCACGATCCATTGGTTCATATAGAATCCATGTCCTAGGTGTATCAAAAAACATTCTTTTCGCTAAGCGTATATAATAAAATAGAGTGAAAGGGTCCACCCCGAAACCAAGGGGGTACTAACTAACAGCTGAGTCCTCTCCGAACCGCAGGAGATAGTTGCCCATCATACGGCTCACCAACTTCACTTGCCTCTATGGGGGGCTCGCTCCGGGCAGGTTCGGATCACTTACAATACACGGCTCTACGAAGGAAGGGGTTGGGTTAGGAGCGTTTTCAATATGATTCTTTTCCTCTTTGTCGAGACGAAAAAGGAACCCAGCGATAAAACTACAACAATCTTTTGAAGCTGAAAAACGGATGCGCGCGCTAGCGCGCGCAGTAGTTTTTCAGCTGGGTACCAATCCTGTAGTTTTATCGCTTGTTTCATCGCTTCGCTCCGTTGCTTGTTGCTTTCTTCGCATGCTGGGAAATGTGAGTCTGTTTTGTCCACTTTCTCCATCCCCCTCTATCAAAATGATAAAAAAGGAAGGCGAGCTTGCTTCTTATTCCCGTGTTCGATCTCTTCCATCTCTGCCCCGCTTCCATGTGGGCAGAGACCCCTGTAGAGAATGAAGAGGGGCCAAGGATCTTCCTCTCAACAGTGCTTCTCGAGGCTCCACTCTCCCCCCTGAATAAGCGAAGAAAACGTAAGGGCAACAAGCGAGAAAACGTAAGTGCGCTAACGCGCACTCCGGCAAAGCGCGTTGCGGCGCCCTAGCGGGCGCCTGAACTTGCTGCCGGAGCTTGCAGCGGCGCCGCTCGATTGGCGCGCTAGCAACAAGCAACGGATTGAGCGCTAGCGCGGCGCTAACGAGCGGCTGCGCTACCGCGCCGCGCTAGCGCTCAAGCAAGTAGGCTCGAAAGCCGGAGTGCGCGTTAGCGCACTTACGTTTTCTCGCTTGTTGCATCCGGCTTTCTTGCTGCTCACGTTTTTCATCATGCTGCTAGCGCACGTAGGCTTTCGACTTGACTAAACCCCGTTTGCTGGGCTGAGATGGGGATAAGGAGTAAGGATTGAAGCCCCCCTTAGCTCTGCCAGGCACTGGACAGGGGTTAGCTTTGTAAATGTGTAGAGCCAAGTGTAGTGTGGTGTAGTAGTAGGCACTTCTAGGCCCCTTCCCGGCTACTGGATCACTCCAGTGCTTCGGGTACTACGGACCCTCTGCCATCCATTGCAGCAGAGCCGTTTCATGAGCGGGGGGGCTAAGCGCAGTTCTTTGAATCAAACGTTGAATGAAATCGATTCTTTTTTAGATTTCCGGATAGATGGATGGATCTATCTTTCTATTCATATAGAAACCTAAAAAAAATGGATTTATTATATATATATATGTAGCGTAGCAAGAAGCCCCAAATCCTTGATTTGGCCAGGAAACACTGCACTGCTTTGGGCCCAGGTCTCCTCCACACTTTTCTTTTCCGTGCCCGTTCCGCATGCGCTTCGCGCGCCATTGGCGCTTTGCTCTCCTCTTATTCTTCATTGGACGGTTCGGATGGACTTCGCCGTTCTTTCCCAACAAAAATAGAAAGGGCTGTATCACATCGAGATGTCGATTCGTTTTCCGCCCCCAATGAGATGGGGAATTTGTAACCTCTGTCCCTTCATCTTTCTGAATCGAGGCCCGGCCCGGCTCGCGTCGTTCCAACTACCGGCGGGGAGCACCTCAGTATACGATCGCGCGCAGTAACTGGGAGTCCTATTACACCTAAGGCCAACTTCAATTCACCAAACCAAGGTTCATCTCGTGTAGTGATTGTGGACTCGTACAGGGATATTGAGTAGACGGTTGATGTATCAGACTCGACCCTTTCTTTCGTAGCATGCATTCCCATCCGTGTCGCAACTGATTCGGTAAGCTACGTGTCCGGTGCACGGAGAACTGCCTTCGGTCCCCCAAACTAACTTACTCATGGCAACCTTCCGGCCGCCCAACGACCTATAACGCTAGTCACTACTCCCACTGGGGCTAGGAAGTAAGCCCCACAACCCAAAGCGGCGAAGAACAAATAGAATTTGCTACGAAAGCCGGCTAACGGGGGTATTCCTGCGTATGAGAACATAGTAATGGAGAAGGTAATAGCCGAAATAGGATTCGTTTTGGCTAGAGCGCCCAAATCCGCTATATATTTGACACGGGTTTGCCGTAATGCTGGAACTATGGCGAATGCATCTATCGTCATTGATGCATAAATAAAGATACCAATTAGTAGTGATTGAATTCCTTCTATGGTTCCACATGAGAAACCAGTACGAATATAACCTACATGTCCAATCGAACTATGAGCTAGAGGTCTTTTGACTTTCGTTTGGGCCATGGCGGCCAGTGCTCCTAAGATCATAGAAGCAATGCTGCAGAAAAAGAAGATTTGTTGCAATGTAGCTCCATAGGAACCATAAATAGAAACACGTGACATATTTGCAGAAATAGATATTTTAGGCGCAATAGAAAGGAATGCTGTAACCGGGGTGGGTGAACCCTCATAGATATCAGGTGCCCACATATATAGAGTCAAAAGAGATATGGAGTCCGAAGGGGAGGGGGGTTTTCTTCGGGGCTCGAGAGATGGAATAGATAGGGCCCCACAAGTTGTTAATTCGCCGCTGGGGAATTCACACGAAAGGGAACGAGGAATTCTCAACGAAAAAAGTGCTCTCTGAACCGAACGTGAAAGTTGTTTTCCATCAGACGGCTGTTCCCGTAACTCCACTCTCGACTTGGATTATATATCCAAAAAGGTCCGCTCTCGGCCATTCCACACGCTGCCTAGCAGAGGCGTGGTTATCTGAAGTGGATTCTATCTTTTGTAGTAGATGCCGAACCTGCTGCTCAGTGGGCGGGCGCAGCAGCTACATGGACCCCTTCCTTTCTGTTGTTGCCAGCGCTTTCCCGGGCCGAGCCGGAATTTTTTATTAGAAAGGGCAGGCAAAGCCCGAAGGCTGCTATCCCAATAGGCCAGCGGGCGGAACGAGGAGAGGGCCCGGCAATCATACCACCGCGGTCGAAAAAGCGTGTTCCCTTCAGATAACAC